TGGTATTCTACGTGCACTCCTACGCGATCCCATACGTCCATTTCTACGTGAACCAATTCGTAGTATAGCTTTTGCCATATTTTATCATTTCATAAATATTAGTGAGAGATCTATGGATATATCCATTTCATGTTACAAAGAATTACTTTTTTATGAATTTATTGTTAGTTTCTTTATCGAGGCTGATTATCCCTGTCTTTGTTTATGTTTCGGGTTATAACAAATTACTATAAGTCGTCCCCTTCTACGGATTAATCGACACTTTTCACAAATTTTACGAACAGAAGCTCTTATTTTCATATTTGTAATTCCTTATCTTAAATTTGAATCAACTTCAGAATCTACTTCTTTAAAGTTTTAAAGTTTAAAGACAATAAGTTTCTTGATAATTTTTCATATTTTCCCCTTATTTCCATGAGAACATGCTAAGGGGGGTTCAACCCATAAAATTTATGAATTCTTTTTTTTATTAGTTTTTTTTACAATTTGTGTATGAGAAAAATTACCATATAGAACACAAAATTTCTCCGCCGATTCCTTCTAGTCTAGCCTCTCGGTCGGTCATTATACCCCGAGAAGTGGACAGAATTACAATTCCCATCCCACCTAAAATTCTAGGAATTCGTTGATAGTTAGAATAGATGCGTAGACCCGGGCGACTGATTCGATTTAAATTGAAAATATTTCTGTAGGGCTTTTTTCGAGTCCTTCGGTGTCTCAGTGTTAAAACCAAAAAACTTTTTTTGTTTTCGCGCTGTTTTCTCATATTTTCAATAAAACCTTCTCGTAAAAGGATTTTTATAACATTTTCGGTACTATTAGTCGATGTTATTCGAACCACTTTTTTTTGATCCATATAAGCATTTCGTATAGAGGTTAATATCTCAGCAATAGTGTCTCTACCCATTATGCCTAAATTTTTTATTAACTCATTATTTGATATAATCAACATGTTTTTTTGTTTATGAATAATTTAAGGTATATACGTGAGATGCAATCTATCTCTTAATCAATTTTATTTTTTAAATAATCTATTCTAAAATCTAAAAAGAATTTTAGAATACCTCAGGAGCTAAAGAAACTATTTTAGTGAAATTGAGTTTTCTTAATTCACGGGCGATCGCACCAAAAATTCGAGTTCCTTTTGGATTTCCTTCTTGATCAATAACAACCGCAGCATTGTCATCATATTGTATTATTAGACCGTTGTTTCGTTTCAGTTCTTTACAAGTACGTACAATTACAGCTCGGACAACTTCTGATCTTTCTAGGGGCATATTTGGTACTGCGTCTTTGATCACAGCAACAATAATGTCACCAATATGAGCATATTGACGATTACTAGTGCCTATGATTCGAATACACATCAATTCTCGGGCTCCGCTGTTATCCGCTACATTTAAATAGGTCTGAGGTTGAATCATATGATTTAAAAATGTTTTCTTTCAATGCAAAGGACAAAGAAAAAAAAAGAAATATTTTTGTCTAAAAATTTTTAAATTTTTCAAAACGAAGAACTTTTTTTGTTAGTTGTTCTTTTTAGACTTTTATCCCGAAATAATGAATTGAGTTCGTATAGGCATTTTGGATGCTGCTATTGAAATCGCTCGTCTAGCTATATTTTCCGTTACTCCATTCATTTCATAAAGTATTCGACTTGGTTTAACAACAGCTACCCAATATTCGGGTGATCCTTTACCCGAACCCATACGTGTTTCTGCGGGTCTTGTTGTAACTGGTTTGTCTGGAAATATTCGTACCCATATTTTTCCATCACGACGTACATTTCGTGCCATTGCTCGTCGACCTGCTTCTATTTGTCTAGATGTGATCCAAGCAGGTTCAAGAGCTTGAAGAGCATATTTACCGAAACAAATATGATTCCCTCGATAAGAAATTCCCTTCATTCTTCCTCTATGTTGTTTACGGAATCTGGTTCTTTTAGGGTTATAGTTGATGTTTGTTTTTGAATTCCATCTCTACTACAGAACCAGACGTGAGAATTTCTTCTCATCTGGCTCCTCGCGAATAAAAGGATTCAAAAAAATTAAATTCTCGCGGGCGAATATTTACTCTTTTGTTTCATTTTTAGACTCTTTGTACACCTTGGAAGAATAGATCAATTCGTCTCGGCTTCGTTCCGCCATCCCAACCAGTGAATAAGTAAGATTCACTTTTCCAAAGAATCATTTGTATTCACAGTTTCCATCGTTCTCATCACTTCTTACTTAATGCTTAGGTTTGAATTTTACAATGGAGCTCGTCATGCAAGTTGTTCTTGAGTCAATTTTCTAAGTCTTTATTGGCTCGAAGCTCTTGATTTTTTGTTTTGTTTTAGGAAAAATAAGAGTCATTTACTTAAAGATGAATCTTTATTTATGCTATATTGCTATATTACACTGCCCTTTATAATTTATAAGATGACTTATCAACCTTACATTACTGGAATTCTATATCATTTTTTCTTTCATTCTCTCATCCTTCCGTTTATCTACATTTT